ACCCTTCCAAGGAACAGGAACAAATTACATATATAATATACATATATAAACCAATCAAATCCTATTTCGGTCGGATCCCAAATTAATCAATTAGAATTAAGAAATAGGATTTTAGAGATAAGGAATAAATCATGGATAAATCCAAGCGACCCTTTCTTAAATCCAAGCGATCTTTTCGTAGGCGTTTGCCCCCAATTGGATCGGGAGATCGAATTGATTATAGAAACATGAGTTTAATTAGTCGATTTATTAGCGAACAAGGAAAAATATTATCTAGACGAGTGAATAGATTGACTTTGAAACAACAACGATTAATTACTATTGCTATAAAACAAGCTCGTATTTTATCTTTGTTACCTTTTCTTAATAATGAGAAACAATTTGAGAGAACTGAGTCGATCCCTAGAACTACTGGTCCTAGAACCAGAAATTAATAGGCTTATTCCTTAATTGAATCAAAATTCCAATTCGAACCGCAACTCGGGTTGATGTTTTCTTCGAAAAATTCGAGAATCCAGATTGGATTGTCACGGCGTAAGAAAAAGAATAAATCTTTTTTATTGAAACGTATTCGTTCATTTTTACATATTTATTTCTACTCTATCTTCCCGGAGTTCATTCTCCGGGGACCTTCGTTTAAATCATTCCAGTAGATTCCTTCCAATCTCCTTATTTAATGATCTCATTGGAAATCATGTATAGACAATTCCTATGTGATATAGCTATTTGTGCAAGTATTTTACGATTAAGAAGCAACTGCCTCTTGTACAGATCATGTATTAATCGACTATAAATATGGGATACCCTATTCTCACGAATTCCTGCATTTATCCGAGTGATCCACAAACGACGAAAATGTCTCTTTTGCCTGCCCCTATCCCGATGAGCAGAAACCAAAGCTCTCATTTTTTGTTGAGTAGTAGTTCGAGTAAGTCTTGAATGAGCTCCTCGAAAGGTTGATGCAAATAAACGAATTTTTGTTCTACGTCTCCGAGCTATATACCCTCGTCTAATTCTGGTCATTGAATCAAATGAAACTTTTATGAATAACTAATTGTTGATTTCTTTTCTTTCAGTCATTCTTTTAACCTCTCCTGGTCTATTAATAACAAAACTGATTCTTCCGATGTATAAAATAAGAATTCCAATGGCTTTTGCTACTATGACTTTCCCAACCACGATTTTTTATTTTTCCAGGCATTTCACCTCGAAATAAGAAATTGTATCGATAACTAGGTATCAAAAAAAAGGTAAATGGATAAATATAAATAAATAGTGGGTTCCATCGTTTCTATGGTTACTTCTTAAACGGTGAGGTCCTCTCTATACACCGGAGCCCCTTCCCTCAATTTAATCAAACGTTATTAGTAACTTGTACAGTTCACATTCTTTGACTCTACCCATGAATTATCCAGTAATAGGTCTTTTCACAATGAGATCCACCCATACAGTAACGGCATTTAATTATGAAGGTTGGCTAGGTAGCTGACCCTGTTAGTCCGTTCTTGCAAGAGTGGGAGCATAATCTTTATGCTTCTTATCTTAACTACTATTTTCCCCGCTTAATGAATAACCATTTGCTACCAATGGGGAATTGCTTCTCATCTCAAATTGAGGTGATTGGATTTGCACCAATGGAAACCATAAATTTCATACACAATAGAGGTCTTTTTGTTTAGATAGTGAATGGAGTTCTTCCATCCTATTCATTGGTACGTACTGGTCATTGATACTGGAAAAATTGTCTCCTTTCTTTTGTTCCAGTCATGATCTGAACGAGTCGCACATACACCCTAGTACATGTTCCTCGACGCTGAGGACATCCCCGAAGAGCGGGGGATTTTGTGACATTTCTGATTGGCTGTCTTGTATTTCTAATAAGTTGTTTAATAGTTGGCATATTGAATCGTATACAGATACAGAATGGGCTGGTTTAGATCGATCCTAACCGGATAATTATGAATTTAATTACTTCCATTTACAATTTACCTGATTTTCTTCCGGTTAAGAAGATAAAATATCAAATCGGGGTTCATTCGAATTATGGTTCGAAATGGAATCACGGATTTACGTGAAATCCCCGGTATTTTCGACTGCTACAAGATCAACAATTCCATGATCTTGGGCTTCTGTTGCTGACATAAACACATCTCTTTCCATGTCTTCGGATACAACCCATAAAGGTTTGCCCGTTCTTTGTACATAAACTCTTGTGAGGGTTTCGCGGAGTTTCAGCAGTTCTTCCGCTTCCAGGAAAAATTCTCCTGTTTGTGCCTCATAAAAAGCACTAGCAGGTTGGTGGATCATTACCCTGATGATATAACATAATGAATGGTTCTTCTATCTCGCACGATCGGGCGAAGGAAAGAGAACAAGAAGAAAAAAAAAAAAGATGGAATTCAACAACCGTACAGGCATCCTTTGTGCATTGCATACGGCTCCACAATGGACTTTACTTCTCCCTTACATCGAGGAAAGAGATAAATCTGATCTATCAGACCCAGATTGGTTAAGTGATCCATTTACCACCCTTCCTTTCGGGGGAGTTAAAAAATACTATGATGGTTCCGTTGCTTTATATATTTATCTCGTCTGCGATTCAGCAATCCCAAAGTTTCTTTTTGATCCGATCAAATAAAGAAAAATGATCTTGTTTTTTTTTTTTCATTTTAGTACTCTTTCATAACATAAATATTTGAAAGAGACTTCTAGTATGAAAACAAAAAAGTTTGTGACGCTGAACTGGACCCCCGATAGATAAGATCAAATCGGAAATACCTTTTGTCTCATACTACTCTCTCGATACATAATCTCATGTTATGAAAAAACAATAAGGGTTTGCTCATATCGAACTCGAAATGCCGTGCTATTATTACTTATTATTTTATTCATATTCCATATGGCGAAGGCATAGTTTGCTTTTTTCTCTCAAATCAAATAAAAAATAAAAAACTCATTGGCGCCAAGCGTGAGGGAATGCTAGACGTTTGGTAATTTCTCCTCCGACCAGGAGGAAAGATCCCATTGAAGCAGCTAATCCTATGCAGACTGTATGTACATCTGTTGGCACATATTGCATAGTATCAAAAATACCTATTCCGGGTATTACCCATCCGCCGGGGGAGTTTATAAACAAATAAAGATCCCTGGTCTCATCCTCCATACTGAGATATATCATGAGACCTATAAGTTGGTTCGCGATCTCGGTATCAACTGATTGGCCTAAAAAAAGTAATCTTTCTCGATGAAGTCGGTTGATTAGGACAAAATTGTATCCCTTAGGAACCGTACACGCACCTTTGGATGCATACGGTTCAAAAAAATTGCGAAAAAAAAAAGAATCAATGTGTTGATTCCAGCCCTTTTTCTTTTTTCATAGCAGGACTTTTCAAATTCCTAACGAAGGGACTTTTTCTTCCATTTTAAAATTTAAAGAAGGATGAGTTTTGGCTCGCTTCTCCATAAAAAAGAATTCACTCAACTTATCAAACTAACCTCTTATTGATGTATTGTTTCATCGAAATCCAATCCAAATTACGATGTAATTTTCTTGTTCGTGAATGGGCCTCTTCAATTATTTTAGGTTTATGCTCTACTCCGGGTAAAGATCTGCCCGATTTTGATTTGCACATATAGGACAAATGATCCCAATACCACTTCTTTTTGTTACGACTTCTCTTTTTTTTCAATTCATTTCATGTCTTACGCCAAATATTCGACGAAGTCTATTTCTATTCCTTCATTGATTGGCAGTTTGAGATCGCTCATATGGTATATATATATAGGAAGCATTTATGATACAAGTGATAATCATACATATATTACCAATTGGGTATTTTCTGAACGGAGCCTGGATACTTCATTTTATTGGTCCAACCAAGCCAACCATAAATTATTCTAATTGATAATATTAATATTGATCCCCCAAAAAATGGATCTAATTGCACTTCACGCTCCAAATTATTGATGGTTCAATCAATCTTTCTTGGGCGAAACAGAGGATATCTCGATCGGGGAAGAGAACGGGTAAATCCCATATGACCCAATATGTCTGACAAGTCGCACTATACGTCAACCCAAACTGCATCGTCCTCTCCAGGAAGCCGAAAAGGTACTTTTGGAACACCAATAGGCATTAAAAGAAAAAGGAGTGTAAGTACTATACATCACTTTGATGTGGAAACGTAACAATGGGTTTATTGTTTTCATAGTATTGCCGTTTATCGGATCTTATCCATAGATTGGAAAATTCATAGAGGAAGACGAAAGAAATGAATAAAGGAAAATTCTGACGAATGGGTCGGGCTGTTCGAATGATGAACAAGTATCTATGCATTCGTTCATAGAAAATGGGACCAATCCCCCCATTGCGTATTGGTACTTATCGGGTATAGAATAGATCTGCTTCTCTTTGTTCCTACGAACAGAATTGTTCCATTATTACCAACGGAATGGAATAAATATTCACCCTTTGCTCCGAGATAATCCACTGAAAAGGGGAGGTACGTAGCATTCCAATGCGATAAAGTTACATAGTGTCTATTTTTCTTTGATAAAGGAGTATTTCCATGGGTTTACCTTGGTATCGTGTTCATACCGTCGTATTGAATGATCCCGGTCGGTTGCTTTCTGTCCATATAATGCATACAGCTCTAGTTTCTGGTTGGGCCGGTTCGATGGCCCTATACGAATTAGCAGTTTTTGATCCCTCTGACCCCGTTCTTGATCCAATGTGGAGACAAGGTATGTTCGTTATACCCTTCATGACTCGTTTAGGAATAACCAATTCATGGGGCGGTTGGAGTATTACAGGCGGGACTATAACGAATCCGGGTATTTGGAGTTACGAAGGTGTGGCCGGGGCACATATTGTGTTTTCTGGCTTGTGTTTCTTGGCAGCTATCTGGCATTGGGTGTATTGGGATCTAGAAATATTCTGTGATGAACGTACAGGAAAACCCTCTTTGGATTTGCCCAAGATCTTTGGAATTCATTTATTTCTCTCAGGGGTAGCTTGCTTTGGGTTTGGCGCATTTCATGTAACAGGCTTGTATGGTCCTGGAATATGGGTGTCCGATCCTTATGGACTAACTGGAAAAGTACAATCTGTAAATCCCGCGTGGAACGTAGAAGGTTTTGATCCTTTTGTTCCGGGAGGAATAGCCTCTCATCATATTGCAGCAGGGACGTTGGGCATATTAGCGGGCCTATTCCATCTTAGTGTTCGCCCGCCCCAACGTCTATACAAAGGATTACGTATGGGTAATATTGAAACTGTCCTTTCCAGTAGTATCGCTGCTGTCTTTTTTGCAGCTTTTGTAGTTGCTGGCACTATGTGGTATGGTTCAGCAACTACCCCGATCGAATTATTTGGTCCCACTCGTTATCAATGGGATCAGGGATACTTCCAGCAAGAAATATATCGAAGGATTGGCGCCGGCCTAGCCGAAAATCAAAGTTTATCAGAAGCTTGGTCTAAAATTCCCGAAAAATTAGCTTTTTATGATTACATCGGCAATAATCCAGCAAAAGGGGGATTATTCAGAGCGGGCTCAATGGACAACGGGGATGGAATAGCTGTTGGATGGCTAGGACACCCTATCTTTAGAGATAAAGAAGGGCGTGAGCTTTTTGTACGTCGTATGCCTACTTTTTTTGAAACATTTCCAGTAGTTTTGGTAGACGGAGACGGAATTGTGAGAGCCGATGTTCCTTTTCGAAGGGCAGAATCAAAGTATAGTGTTGAACAAGTAGGGGTAACTGTTGAGTTCTATGGTGGCGAACTCAATGGCGTTAGTTATAGCGATCCCGCTACTGTGAAAAAATATGCTAGACGTGCTCAATTGGGTGAAATTTTTGAATTAGATCGCGCTACTTTGAAATCCGATGGTGTTTTTCGTAGCAGTCCAAGGGGTTGGTTCACTTTTGGACATGCTTCGTTTGCTTTGCTCTTCTTTTTCGGACACATTTGGCATGGTGCTAGAACCTTGTTCAGAGATGTTTTTGCTGGTATTGACCCAGATTTGGATGCTCAAGTGGAATTTGGAGCATTCCAAAAACTTGGAGATCCAACTACAAGGAGACAAGTAGTCTGATACAACATTGCTCTGGTATCTTTCGCCTCTATTTTTTTTTTGATTTGACATAGGGTACCCGAGAAATCTTGATTTGAATCACCGCCCTTTCTTTGACTCTTGCCCTTTCTTTATCTGGGAGATGATCCCAAACGAACAGGTGTGGAAGCTATAATTGTAAACCACAATCGAATCTATGGAAGCATTGGTTTATACATTCCTCTTAGTCTCGACTCTAGGAATAATTTTTTTCGCTATCTTTTTTCGAGAACCACCTAAAGTTCCGACTAAAAAGATGAAATGATTTTTCATTATCTCAATTGAAGTAATGAGCCGCCCAATATTGGGCGGCTCATTACTTCAACTAGTCCCCGTGTTCCTCGAATGGATCTCTTAGTTGTTGAGAGGGTTGCCCAAAAGCGGTATATAAGGCGTACCCGGTAAAACTTACAAGTAAACCAGATATAAAGATGGCGACTAGGGTTGCTGTTTCCATTATTATATAATTTCTAATTTCAAGACCACAATGGATCTATGATAAGATCGTTTATTTACAACGGAATGGTATACAAAGTCAACAGATCTCAACCAATGCAATAGGATTTATGGTTAATGTAATAGGATTAATGGTTACACAAACCGTTGAGGGTAGTTCTAGATCTGCTCCAAGACGAACGATTATAGGGGATTTATTAAAACCATTGAATTCGGAATATGGTAAAGTAGCTCCTGGATGGGGAACTACCCCTTTGATGGGTGTCGCAATGGCTCTATTTGCAGTATTCCTATCTATTATTTTGGAGATTTATAATTCTTCCGTTTTACTGGATGGAATTTCAATGAATTAGGTCCATAAGAGCCATGAAGTACTGGCTTTTCAATCCAAAATGAATCACTTAGGTTAGGACTCGGATTTCTAGGCCATTCTGGTAGTTCGACCGTGAAATTCCTTTGTTTCGGTATTTCCGGAATATGAGTGTGTGACTTGTTATAATTGATCCTATTGATAGTACAGAGAATGGGTCTGTCATCTTGATAGAGATGGTTCTGCCTCGTCGGATATTCATTCTAGTATCTGGAGCACAGAATATATAGAATAAATCAAGAAATATTTGAACTATGATTCATACCTACTATTCAGATCTCGCGACCGGACTCAAAAAAAAGAGTTCTAATTATAAATCGAAAGAGTTTTCTTCCTTCAAAATCCTGCTTATGCTTATTTTGACCAAAGGACAAATGTTTCTCTGGATTTTTAGTAATTTAATATATTCATTGAAATTGAATAAGTGATGATCAAAAGGTTCTTACTCAGAGAACCTTTTGGCTTAGCTTGGGGGCTTTAGTGAATCATCGTGGTTCTAGTATGAATCTGAGGTTTCAATCGATTCATAGGGTCTCAACAAGATAATTCCTATCAATACTA